CTGTTAGGAATATTCATTTCCCTAATACCTGCAAGAGTGTCTCCGGATATTTTTGTTTGTGCTCAATGTTTTCCGATTCTACTAGAGATCATATCATATAAGAACTTGGTAGATGTTATAGTTGGATTTATTGGATTCTTTCGTCAATGGTGGTAGAACAGAATTACTTTTTTTACTCTGCGCCAGCGATTTCACTATTATTATATTAAGTATTAGTGAACAATAATGAAATAATTCCTTCATATTGATAGAGATAGGGGCATAATTCACATGGATATAGTAAGTCTCGCTTGGGCTGCTTTAATGGTAGTCTTTACATTTTCCCTTTCCCTGGTAGTATGGGGAAGAAGTGGACTTTAAAAATATTACTAATTTAGTTGAGGAGCAAACTCAAACCAATTATTTTATAGACGGTTCTGAAATTTTTTTAATTCATTAATTAACTGAAATTGAATTAAGAAAAAAAAAATACCTGCATTTCGGAATTATATTCTATTGGAATACTGTTGGAATACTGTATTCGAATATATGTATATAGAAAAATAGTAAGTAGTATCTCGTTAGACTTAGACAACCACTATGTCTATCTTGTTTCCCATAGAAAGTGTGTATCCCTTAATAGAATAACTAATAACAGAACTCTTTTGAAAAAAAGGAAAAGGAGGGAGGGAAAAGGTTCCGCGGTTCCTCATTGTCTATATTCTATATATAGATATATAGATAGGGTCATTTCATCGAACTAGAAATTTTAGGAAGAATTCGGTTGGAATCAATTTCTTATTATTTTCAAATATGAATAGGGGAATAATTGAAATATTTTTTTGATTGAAAGAGTCCCTTCTTTATCTTTATATTACATTCTTTATCTTTATATTACAATAATAAGATATTGCCGTTGCCTTAGGCGAATCACATTATTACGTGCTTATGCTTACCACTTATGTTTATTTTTTTATTTGGTTTATTAGTTTCGAAATGGAGTTTATGCTTTATTGAACTCATTTCCTATTATGGTTCAAACATTAAAAATCGATTGGGTTTTACTAATCTTTTAGAAATAGGAAAAAGTTTCCCATAGAACCGGGGGATCATCTGTCAACTATTTAATCAACTATTTCTTCGTAATACTAAAAAGATTACTTGATTTTTTTTTAATATGATATCGAGATTGGTCTTGAAAATAATCAAAAATCTATATAAATTTGAATCTCGGAAAAAAAATAAGAGGTGTCCTTCTTTTTTTATTTCAGATTGAGGATTGATTGGAACCAATACAAATCAAATAGATAATAGATGAAAAAAAATTGGGGGGTGCTATGTACATTACATATCTGTGATTGATATATATGAATAGGAAGATACATATTGTAGATTGATCCATATTAAACCTCTCTTTTTTATTTTTATATACTACAATAATAGATAGTTTGGTAGAAAGAAATAAAAAGCTATTTCTTTCTACCAAACTAAATTATCCGATTTCATAGAAATCTGCTGATTCTAGTCCGATCATTTCAAGACTAAGACACGAAATGGAAATCCTTTTGCATTTTTTTCTTGATTGCATTGATAAGAACTAAGAAGTCAAGTTTAAGTTAAATTAATCACTTTGACTTACTGTTTTTACGTAAATTATAAGTAAAAAGGCAGTAGGAACTAGAATGAACAGTGCAGTAGCAATAAACGCTAGAATATTGACTTCCATAATCTCATCGTTTCTTTTCTCTTTAATTCGCAATAACTCGGGATTTAATCCCATAGAGATGATAAATCTTTCCTTTCGTCGGTAAATTCAATGGGATAATAAAAATGACATCTCGATGATATCGAATCAATATCATGAATAACAATATCTGAGCTATCAACTCGATTCATCGTCGAGAATTGAATAGTATAACATAGGAAGATCTTTTATCCATACCGAATTCAAAATTGGATTATTGATCCAATCAATAATTCCTTTACTTTATTTATTTATTTAAGATTTCTTTTTTTTTATTTATTTTAAGAGTTTGTTTGTTCTTTCTTCAGCGGGACTCTTCCCTTAAACTAAAAAACTAAAAAAAAAAGATTATTCATTCCCTCTCTTATCGAGAGGAAATTTTTGTTTGATTTCTATTTTTTTAATATTCTTCTACTTGCATTAGGAATAGAATAGGACACGTGTATCAAAAGTTCAATGTGAAATTGAAATGAGATAGATTGTTTCAAATTCAAATAATTAGTAATTAAAATGAGTTACACAAAATCGGGGCAAGATAAGGAATATACTTTGAACCTTAAAGTATTCGAATCAACTATGTTCAATTTCTTTTGTATTGTGAAAATTCCATTTGTGGGTGTGCTCGTGGTAAACATATTATAGTACTCGATTCCATTACACAGATCAGGAGTAATCGAAAAAAGCCAGGCCCAGCAGTACGCTATCTCTTTTTCTTGGAATCCTGAATAGGACGCTACTAATATTTATACTAATCCACATATGTTTCTTTCCCACCAATCAATATTAGTTGACGAAATGGAAATTACCATATTGGTTTGATGATAAATGTGAAATGAAAAAGAAAAAAAGGGGGTCCCAGTTAGGAATAAAATTCTGTTCTATTCCCTTTCACAGAAAATGGAGAGATAAATTGATGTATTTTTTTATTGGATTTGTATACATCGGGACTGACGGGGCTCGAACCCGCAGCTTCCGCCTTGACAGGGCGGTGCTCTGACCAATTGAACTACAATCCCAGGGAATAAAAGCGTAAAGCGTACATATTCTTACCATTTCATTCAAACCTCTTCATTTCGATTTTCGATTAGAATCGTTGTGTTGTAACTGACAGAGGCGGAACTGATATATTGATATCTACATGGATATGCACTTTAGTGAGATCGACACAGATTACTAGTAATCTTTTCGTTATTGCCAAATCGATTGAAAATCAATCTTTCAATGAATCAAAGAAAAAAGAGTTTTTTTATTTACTTTACCCCTTTCTTTTCTTTCCTTATACTTTATACTTACAGATCCTGATATGAATCGAAATCATTAGCAAGATCTGAATTTGTGGAAAAATACATAATCAAAAATACATAATCAAAGAAGAAAGGCAGGTAAGGTAGGTATGTATCTATTTTTTACTCTTCCATATCGCGGCGCATCGGGTATTTCCGTAGAACAACAAATGGTTATATCATTTCATGGTGGATCGGCGAATTATTGGGTTGGGCCGAGCTGGATTTGAACCAGCGTAGACATATTGCCAACGAATTTACAGTCCGTCCCCATTAACCGCTCGGGCATCGACCCAGGAAGAGTCAATCTCAGTCTCTATTCAAAATCCCAGGATCAACTTCCTTTAGTAGTACCCTACCCCCAGGGGAAGTCGAATCCCCGCTGCCTCCTTGAAAGAGAGATGTCCTAAACCACTAGACGATGGGGGCATACTTGCCCGACCGCCATTCTATTATGTTCATAGTATGAACAGTTTTTTGAAATTGTCAATATAATGGAATAATATGACTCGATCAGAAGGATTTTTCCGTCTGTCATAAGTCCATAAGAATTTTTTGATTCTTCATTTCGATTTCGAAATTGTTCATTCCAATGGCCACTCTAGAATTCTAAAAAAAAATAGAAAAATAAAAAATACGAAGGATAGGACCCTTTTGGAGAATGATTGGTTTACCGGAAAAGGCGAGGGGTTTCAACTTCATTTTTTTTTTTCACATTCATTGATTCATTCATTGTTAAGATTCGATGGGGATATTTATATCTCACACTAAGCCGGGAAAGAAAAAGGAAATTAAAAAACCATAATAAATCTGGAAATCTGGGAAGAGGGATAAGGATCAACAAGTTATTGAAAATGGTTTTTCAATAAGAATTTGGTTGAGGAACAAATGGAATCCATTTATCAATGATTCGAGGAAATTTCTTGGATATATTCTATAATGGAATTATTGAATTGGCGGATACATGGAGCAATCGAATCCCATTAGGATCGGTTTTCAAATAATTTATTGCATTGATATTTATCAAATTCAATATCAATGAACCAAAACTATTTTACCTTTTCTCTATGTAAATTCCATTTATTGTTCCGTAATAAGCCACTAGAAAATATATCTATGTACATATATTCTATTTTCAATTCTATTCTATAGAATTCAATAGAATTAGAATATAGTTATAGAATAGAATATAGTTAGTATAGAATAGAGTATAGAATAAGTATACATAGAAACATATAAATAGGAGCGTATGCAATACTAAATATATGTACTAGACTCATAGTGTCTAGTTACTTATTCAGGAATTGAATCAAAGGGGCCCTTTTAACTCAGTGGTAGAGTAACGCCATGGTAAGGCGTAAGTCATCGGTTCAAATCCGATAAGGGGCTTTTTACTTTTTTGCATAAAAAACCAACGGTAGTATTCATATTTGAGGGGAGAATAGAGATATTGTTGATATTTGTAATAAAAATAAAAAAGTAAGGAATTTTTTCATTCGAAAAGGAAAATGGAATTATGAAATTATTAATTCTAAAAAATGATAAAAAAATGATAATAGAATAATTCTAATGAATTAGAATATAGTAATTCTAGTTAGAAAAGTAAACATTTTTTTTATTTTTTTATAATGATAAGTCATCTCATTTAATTGCATTCCTATTTTTCTGTTATTCCAATCAAAATTAATTGGAAAGATTATCAATCAACAAAATAAAAAGTAAGTGGACCTAACCCATTGAATCATGACTCTATCTACTATTCTGATATTCAAATTCGATATAAAAATAGAGATGAAATTATCTTCTTTTATTTCATTTTCTATCTTTCTTTGGTTTGAACTCCGGAAGAATCTGTCGATATTTCCGATTAAATCTTCTTGTTCCTAGGGGTTCCATAGGAATAAATTGCTATTCCCTTCCTCCACGGAGAAAGGGTTATTCCAAGTCCCAAAAGTCATTTTTCATTTTCAATATCTTTCTTTGATTTCAGAGAA